GTGATACATGTTCCTTCTATTTCTCCAAGCAAAGCTCTGCGCATCGCGATGCCAATTGTGTCAGCTTGACCTTTCATAAGTGGAGACAGAATAAAGCGTCCATAATAAAGACGCTTATTGTCTGCTTTTGATTCAACACACTTCCACTGTAGTGTCCGAGTAGATACTGTTACTTTCTCTCGAACCATAATAATATTCAAATAATTGAATCGTTTTTTTCTCTTGTTTATCTTGAAATCTCTTCAATTTTTATTTCTACACACGTCGCTTTTTCGGAGGTCTACAGCCATTATGTGGCATAGGGGTTACATCCCGCACAAAAGTTAATAGTATACCACTTCTGCGAATAGCGCGTAATGCCGCGTCTCTTCCGAGACCCGGTCCTTTTATCATGACTTCTGCTCGTTGCATACCTTGATCCACTACTGTACGAATAGCATTTCCTGCTGCGGTTTGAGCAGCAAAGGGCGTCCCCCTTCTTGTACCCTTGAATCCACAAGTACCGGCAGAGGACCAAGAAACCACTCGACCCCGTACATCTGTAACAGTCACAATAGTATTATTGAAACTTGCTTGAACATGAATAACCCCCTTTGGTATTCTCCGTGTATTCTTACGTGAACCAATACGTCCATTCTTACGTGAACCAATTCTCGGTATAGTTTTTGCCATTTTTTCATCTCATAAATATGAGTCAGAGATATATGGATATATCCATTTCGTGTCAAAAAGGACCCCTCCCCTTTTTTACCCTTTTTACTTTTACATCGGGTGTTTTAACAAGTCTGATTATCCTTGTCTTTGTTTATGTCTTGGGTTGGAACAAATTACTATAATTCGTCCCCGCCTACGGATTAGTCGACATTTTTCACAAATTTTACGAACAGAAGCTCTTATTTTCATATTTGGCATTCCTCATTTTAATTCTGAATCTATTTTTTGGAAGAAAATAGGTTTCTTGGAATTTTTTATCTCGAATCATCTTCTCACGAAAGGAATGTTGAAGTTGATAAAAACACCTAATCTTTCGAATCCTTATTGCGAAGTCGATAAATTATACGTCCTCTGGTTGAATCATAACGACTTACTTCAATTTTAACTCTATCGCCTGGTAGTATCCGTATAAAACTACGTCGGATCTTTCCCGAAACATAACCTAGAATCATATCTTGATTATCTAAGCGAATCCGGAACATACCGTTGGGAAGGGATTCAGTAATTAAACCTTCATGAATCCATTTTTGTTCTTTCATTCCAGGTAAAGCCTCCTTGAAGTATCAATTGATGGAGGAGGAACGATATTAGACAACCCGCCCCTTTTCTTTTTGTTTTCACAAATAAGAAGTTTCGGACCCAATTCGTATATTAGAAGGATTACCATATATAACACAAAACTTCTCCACCAATTCGTTCTAGTCGAGCCTCTCGGTCTGTCATTATACCTCGAGAAGTAGAAATAATTACAATTCCCATCCCACCTAAAATTCTAGGAATTCGTTGGTAGTTCGAATAGATTCGGAGACCAGGCCGGCTGATCCGTTTTAAATTTAAAAAATTTATATAAGACCTTTTCCTATTCCTTCTATGCCGTAGGGTTAAAACCAAAAAATATTTTTTGGTTTCTTTATGTTTTCTCACGTTTTCGATAAAACCTTCTCGTAAAAGTATTTTAACAATATTTTCAGTGATATTAGTATATGCTATTCGAACCACCCTTTTTCTATCCATACCAGCATTTCGTATAGAAGTTATTATGTCAGCAATAATATCCCTACCCATGGTGAATTAAATTTCTTGGTGCTCCCCAATTTTGATATAATCAACATGTTTTTTTTACTTATTTGTTTATGAATTTAAATTTAAATTAAAGGCATATGCGTGAGACACAATCTACTAAAAATTCTGAATATATTTCTTAATCTCTTTCTTTCAAATACTTTACTATAACCACTGGTATTATCTTATTTTAGAAGACCTTACAATACCTCCGGAGCTAATGAAACTATTTTAGTAAAATTTAACTGTCTCAATTCCCGGGCAATTGCACCAAAAATTCGAGTTCCTTTGGGGTTTCCTTCTTGGTCAATGACAACCGCAGCATTGTCATCGTATCGTATTATCATACCGTTATCACGTTTGAGTTCTTTACAAGTACGTACAATTACAGCTCTGACCACCTCTGATCTTGCTAGGGGCATATTTGGCACTGCGTCTTTGATCACAGCAACAATAACGTCACCGATATGAGCATATCGACGATTGCTAGCTCCTATGATTCGAATACACATCAATTCTCGAGCCCCGCTGTTATCCGCTACATTCAAAAGGGTCTGGGGTTGAATCATATCATTTTTTTAGAATCTATTCTTTCAATGCAAAGCAAAGAGTGAAGAAAAAAAAAAGAAATATTGTTTGTCCAAAGAAAGAAACCGGCACCTGTTATTGTTTTTTTATCCCCAAGACCTTTTTCTTTTGATTTTTTTTTATCCCGAAATAATGAATTGAGTTCGTATAGGCATTTTGGACGATGCTATTGAAATCGCCCTTCTGGCTATATTTTCTGTTACTCCACCCATTTCATAAAGTATTCGACCTGGTTTAACAACAGCTACCCAATATTCAGGGGATCCTTTCCCCGAACCCATACGTGTTTCTGCGGGTCTTACTGTAACCGGTTTGTCTGGAAATATACGTACCCATATTTTTCCACCGCGGCGTGCATTTCGTGTCATTGCTCGTCGACCTGCTTCTATTTGTCTAGACGTGATCCAAGCAGGTTCAAGTGCCTGAAGAGCGTATTGACCGAAAGAAATATGATTACCTCGATAAGATATTCCCTTCATTCTTCCTCTATGTTGTTTACGGAATCTGGTTCTTTTGGGGTTATAGTTGATGGTTGGTTCTGAATTCCATCTCTACTACAGAACTGGACATGAGAGTTTCTTCTCATCCAGCTCCTCGCGAATAATAAAATTTTAAAAATGTCTATTATTCATTTGTATATCTTGCTTTTTTAGCTAACTAAGCATATTAATATTTCTATTTTATATTTTTAATTTTTAAATTATGTTCTAACGAATATTTGTTTTGTTTTTCTTTTTATCCTATTGGATTGAGCAAAAATTATCAATCCAAGAAGATAAAGTTTTCACGGGCGAATATTGACTCTTTTCGTCGCTATTTTAGTTGTAGGGTTAACTCATGACTTTTATTTTCCCAATAGATGAAGGAATTAGTCTCTGGTTTGTTTCGCCATCCCGATCAATGAGTCTGTTTTCAATAGATTTGTATTCACAGGTTCCATCGTTCCCATCGCTTCTTACTTAATGGTTAGGTCTGATTTCTACAACGGAGCTCATAATGAAATTTTTTCTTGAGCCAATTTTCTTAGTCTTTATTGGCTCGAAGCTCTTATTTTTTTTGTTCTATGAACGGATTCGTTTTCTTTTTTATGAATCCATATTGATTGATGCTTTATTACATTGCTTTTTTATGAGATGACTCATAAACCTTACATATTGGATGGAATTTTATATCGTTGTTTTTGTTTTTTCTCCCCTTCTTTCACCCTTCCGTTTATCCACATATTTCTTCTTCGCTTCACAATTTAGAATCAGATTTATTTTTCTTTTGTTTATGCAAAAAAGATTTAAGTTGCTACAGTGATATGACCAATATATCATATCTTGACTGGTTTTTTGTATCCAGATAATGTGAAGTGATGAGTTGGTTATTAGTTCTATAGTTATTTGTTTATACAAAAAAAAGGCTGGTCTTTTTTTTTTATTTAATCCTATAACCCTAAAAAACCAACGAGTCGCACACTAAGCATAGCTATTATTTCAATAGGGATTTTTATTCAATCTTATAGAATTAGAATTGTTCATTTTGGTTTTGTTTTTATTGAACATAAAAAAGGAACGAATTTTTATTTTTTTGTTCCATTACTGGATCGAAGGGAAAGACAAGTAAAGTTTTATTATTCCCCGTCTATAAATATCCAAATTTTAATCCCTAAAACTCCATATATAGTTCGAACTGTATAAGAACAATAATCTATTTTAGCTCGAATGGTTTGGAGGGGAACCCTGCCTTCTCTGATCCATTCGACACGCGCAATTTCTTTTCCGTCGATACGCCCTGAAATTTGTACTTGAATTCCTTTTGTATCTGCTTGTTCAGTTAATTCAATAGCCTTTTTCATTGCTTTTCGAAAAGAAACTCTATTTTTTAATTGGCCGGCTATAAATTCTGCAAGAATATTAGGGCTTCCGTAAGGTTTTGCAATTCTTGTGATAGTAATGTTAAGTTTTCGGTTGACACAATGAAATTCTTTTTGTAGATTCATCTGCAATTCTTCGATTCCTCCCGGTCGATTTTCTATTAATAACTTTGGGAATCCCATATAGATAATGACCTGGATCAGATCGATTCGTTTTTGAATTTCTATACGTGCAATTCCCTCGACGCCAGAGGGAATTTTCATATTTTTTTGTACATACTTCTTAATAAAATATCTTATTTTTTGATCTTCTTGTAGACCTTCGGAATAATTTTTTGGTTGTGTAAACCAAAGGGAATGATGACTTTGGGTTGTACCAAGTCTGAAACCGAGTGGATTTATTTTTTGTCCCATACCCCCCCATTAGTATACATATCATGATATGCCATAGGTGTATACTTATTTTTTGATTTAAGCTTTTTTGAGCATCTTAAAGAGTCTAGAAAGTCTACCTCTAGATATTCATCTAAGGATATATCTTTCACTACAATAGTTATATGGCAAGTAGGTCTTTTTATCGTAAAACTACGCCCTCGAGCTCGAGGTTTTAATTTCTTCGTGGCAGTACCCTCGCTGACTTGGGCTTTACTAATAACTAAATTGGATTCGTTGGAATCCATATTGTAATTAGCATTTGCTGCTGCAGAGTAAACCAATTTCAAAATGGGATAACATGCGCGATAAGGCATGAGTTCTAGTATCATAAGTGTTTCTTCGT